CACTTAATGAAAGTAGATTTTCTTGCCATTCATTTCCAAATTTCCATGATCTCTTCCCGAACCAAACAAGAATCTTTCGATTCATTTGGCTCTCACGCTCGGTTACTTATGGGGCATTGCCCCACTTTTTTTTTTTTTTATGAGCCTATCCTCTCTTCTCTGCTTGTATTACAAAATCTCAAAATAGATCATTGATCCAAGATCAGACCCTTCGGAGGACTCTTCCGATCAGACAAAAATCTGTAATTCTCGGCAAAGTTGTTTTTTTTAATCCAACAAATGCTTTTTTTCTTACTTTATACATAGGTCGTCGATTCAGCCTTGGAAAAAGGCGGGGTGCCTATGCGGATTTTTCTCGTAAATGGTTCAAATCTATTTTTTCCATAGTTTATCCATATGAGTGCTCTATATCGGATAAATTGCCAACTACTTTTTTGACACTATCTGCATACTTAGTGGTAGAAAGAGTACCATGTTGGGCCTCGACTTCAAACATTTGAGTCTTAACCATGCATGTTAATAGTCCCGCATTTTTGGTTGATAGAAAATCAAAGTTGATGTACCAATAAGTCACGAAATGCTATGGTTCGTACATATGATTTCTTAATTTATTCAGAAGTAATTCGCAAGATCGTGCGCCTTTCTTTTTTCTTTCCTGGGTAGAAAGAAAAACAAAAGAAAGTGCAGTTGGTTGGCTCCAACCTATTTTTGAAATAAACAACTCGCACACACTCCCTTTCCAAAAAAGATCAATACACCAAGTACTACACTTAGATTTATTGGATTTGTTGCAAAAATATCGGTATTTAACCCGAAACTCCCGGCGGCTGGCCAGTAACCCAATAAAACGAAAGAATCGGTTACATTTTTCATAGGATCTCCTCTGATAATCTGATAAATAGGACTATAACAAAATCAAACAGAATTCGTTTTGTATCACTTCATCCCTTTTTGGATTGATTTTTTATAAATTTCATTATTGATTTCTAATTAGATTGGATTATTTCATTTTAATATGGAATTAGGAAATTTTTGATTAGTATTTCAATTCAATGGGAGTTCCCAATAAGAAAAAGAAAATGACTTAGGATTCTTAGAATTTTGCCCAGCTTTCGTGTCAATTGTGAAATCTCTCCTTTGTTTTTGTTGCTGTAACGCTTTCTAAAAACCAATAAAAAAGGGTTCAATTAGACTAAGAGCAGGAAAGAAGAAAGCGGCAAGTTCACAGCAATAAAATCAGAAAAAAAAACTTTGAAATTGATAGGATTCCAAAAATTGATAGGATTAAACAAAGGGATTCGCAAATAAAAGTGCTAATGCCACGACTAATCCATAAATAGTTAAAGCTTCCATAAAAGCGAGACTAAGCAATAAAGTACCTCGTATTTTACCCTCTGCCTCTGGTTGTCTCGCGATCCCTTCTACGGCTTGACCCGCAGCAGTACCTTGACCAACTCCGGGTCCAATAGAAGCAAGCCCTACAGCCAATCCAGCAGCAATCACAGAAGCAGCAGAAATCAATGGATTCATGATACGTGCCCCGTAACTCAAGAATGGTTAATGATATAATCCACCATTGAATTCTGACTTATGCTTAGGATCGATTACTAAGATCTATATGATTGTAGTCACTAAAAACTTCGTATTGAAGGAATACTAGGATTGAACCAGCAGAACGACTTCGAGTCGTTCTTATCTGTGGAGTCTTTCTCAATCTCAATGCATTCCGACTCTCGTTCTTGCATTTCTTTGTTTCGAACCATACTTTCATTCAATTCTCCACCCTTTACCTTTTCTTCTATATGCTTGATTTCATTTGTCTATTTATTCGTCACAGACGAAACGGAAGGACTTCTATTGGAATTCTCATTGAAATTCCCAGTGGGATAGGAAATCAAATGGATGGGTGGTTCATAGAAAATCAGTCAATATCTACCATATACATTTGTTTCAGAGTGTAAACCAACTATTCACATCTTAGATTCATCCACATTCTCGAATCCTTCTTTGAACTTCCACAAGAGCTGTCTTCTAGTCATTTAAAATATATTATATATAACTACCCTAAACCCCCTGTTTTTAGGAATCATAATGTTGTAATTCTCTGACCAAATAGAAATAGAAGATTCATTGGGAGTATGGCATAACTGGGCCAAACCTGGGGGGAAAAAGATCTTTTCTTTTACTTTTTGTTTTTTACAAAGCATATCGGAATCTTTTTTGCTACTACTCTAGATCATATATACGGTCTTTCTATCCCCTAATAGCTTATCTCGCAATAGCTTATCTCGAGCCGTCCATACATATTACAGCGAAACAAGGGCTAAAGCTCTTTTCAAAGCTAGTCAATGCTGACCCTCCATGGACTCGCCTATATAAGCCGCAGCTAAAGTTGCAAAAATAAGAGCTTGAATACCACTTGTAAATAATCCAAGGAACATGACAGGTATAGGAACCACTGAAGGTACTAAAGAAACAAGAACAAGAACTACTAATTCATCAGCCAATATATTCCCGAAAAGTCGAAAACTAAGTGATAGGGGTTTTGTGAAATCTTCTAGGATGTTAATTGGTAATAGGATTGGCGTTGGTTGAATGTATTTACCGAAATAACCCAAGCCTTTTTTGGTAAGACCCGCATAGAAATAGGCCACCGACGTGAGTAAAGCTAAAGCAACAGTAGTATTTATATCATTCGTGGGTGCGGCTAACTCTCCCTGGGGTAGCTCTATTATTTTCCGAGGTAAAAGAGCCCCTGACCAGTTAGAAACAAAAATAAATAGGAACATAGTTCCAATAAAAGGAACCCAAGGACCATATTCTTCTCCAATCTGAGTTTTGCTCAAGTCTCGAATGAATTCAAGAACATATTCGAAGAAATTTTGACCATCAGTCGGAATGGTTTGTAGATTTCGAACAGCTATAGTGGTTGAACCTACTAAGATAGCAATTACGACCCAAGAAGTAATAAGCACTTGGGCATGGACTTGGAAACTACCTATTTGCCAATAGAAATGTTGGCCTACTTCCACACCAGATAGATCATATAACCCTTTTAGGGTGTTGATGGAACATGGTAGAACATTCATATTGCCCTCTGACCGAAGTAGAACTAAAAAAGGAATTATTTTGATTCCATTATCTCTTTTTCAACTCCCCTACTTGCATCGTGTATTTCAGATACCAAGGAATCCTCGAAAATCCCCAGTAATTTTTCTCTCGTTTTTTTTTTTTAGATTCAGGACAAGAAACCAATTCTATAAATCCATACATTTCCCGAAGTCATTGACTTCTCTTATTATTAATCAACGATTTGTTATAGAGCTAGAACGGCCCTCACAAATTGCCGAGACTAATTTATTAAGAATGAATCGAATTGAAGCTATAGAGTCATCATTGCTTGGAATCGGAAGATCTGCAAGATCCGGGTCACAATTTGTATCGATTAAACAAATCGTTGGAATTCCTAAAATTGCACATTCGCGAAGCGCCTTATAGCCGTCTTTCTGATCAATGACGATTACAATATCAGGCAACCCTGTCATATATTTGATCCCACCCAGATAGGTTTGCAAGTGATATAATTGTCTCTTCAAGATTGCTGCATCTCTTTTCGGAAGACGGTTGAGTCTTCCCGTCTTTTGTTCTACTCTCAAATTGCGGAACCTGTGAAGTCTCCTTTCTGTAGTGGACCAATTTGTTGACATTCCCCCGAGCCATTTTTTATTAACATAATGACACCGAGCCCTTGTTGCAGCCGATGCGACTGACTTAACTGCTCTTTTTTTGGTACCAACTATTAAGAATTGTTTTCCCGTACTCGCTGCATCAAAAACTAAATTACAAGCTTCTGATAAAAAACGAGCAGTTCGAGTAAGATTTGTAATATGCATCCCTTTACGCTCTGCGGAAATGTAAGGTGCCATGCTAGGATTCCATTTCTTAGTGGTATGCCCAAAATGAACTCCTGCTTTCATCATCTCTTCCAAATTGATGTTCCAATATCTTCTTGTCATTTACTTCCTCTTTTTTTTTTTTAGAGACGGGGTGCCCTAAATAAAGAACTGTTCCGACGGAACCTTCGACTGGAGATTGACCCTTGATACACGGGCCAATTCGTTTCTATTCGTTATTATCTTTATTACCAAATCGAATAACCAGACTAGATAGTGAAAGTAAAGTTAAAGGGATGAATTTACTCTTAGAAATCATGAAATCCCGCAAATTAGGATGGATCATGGACTTTCTTTGGGATGCAAGAATCAAATAATTCTCTGTGTTGGAATAAAATATCTCGTATTTCCCCCACGAATAGATTTTTCTTTTTCATTTCCAAAGGAATGTTGCTGCGTTGCCTTGAACGGTACACAAATCTTTTGAATCCGGTACCAACGGGTATCATACCTCCCAGAATAACGTTCTCTTTCAGTCCTTTCAACCAATCGATACGACCTCGTATCGCGGCTTTTGATAAAACCCGAGCAGTCTCTTGAAAACTTGCTTCGGATATGAAACTTTGAGTATTCAGAGACGCCCTTGTTATTCCCAATAGAACAACTCGATAACAGATCGCTTCTTCCAAAGCGCGCGCTGTTCGTTCCGCCCGCAACAATCCTATGAGTTCTCCAGGTGAAAAAACATTAGACATTCCATCTTCTGAAACCAACACTTTTGATGTTATTTGACGCACAATAATTTCTATATGCCTATTATGGATTTGCACCCCCTGGGATCGATAAACCTTTTGAATCTTATTAACCAAAGAGATACGGCTTTGTGCTATGGTTAACTCAGCGCCAATCAAGAATCCCCAAGGAATTCCAAGAATTCTTGTTAGACATTTGTTCCACCCTTCCACCCTCTCTTCTAGGTTCATTGAGATTGAATCAATCGAACGCACTTCTAACACTTGTTCTACTTTTGGAAGACCTTGCGTTATATCACTCGATCTCGATTTTTCATAGATAAATGTAGCTATTGTATCTCCTTCATAAAGGATT